AGGAACATATTTACTAGTTATATCATCTGCAATCGCCTGAATCTCAAGACGTTCTTCGAACCAATCATAAACTTTATTGAGATAGGTAAACCAAGGTTACTCCCCCTCTAAGAACTGTATATGAGAATTTCATCTCGTACAGCTCAAACAAAAAAAAAAAAAAAAAAGACCCAAATACTGATTGAAACGGATATGGAATATAAAGTTTTAAACTTCTCTCTCATTCAATATTAGTTAAAGATATGAAAGAGTCAAAATGCGAAAGCTCTTCTTTGTGGTTAAATGTCAAAAAATCAAGTTAGCTCATACGTTTTTATGTTGTGTTGATCATTACAGGCCTCTTGAATCTTCTAGATTACCTATCTTTATTATCTTTTTTATTTGGTATTTGTATGGAATGGGAATGCGGATTTCTTCTTGTTTTCTTTATTATTGATAGGAATTCTCTTGTTAAGACCCTACTTAACTAATCAATTGAAACCTCAGATTCATATGAAAACCACGATAATTCAATGAAACCTTCAAAGTCCAAAGTTCACTGAGTGAGAACCTTTGGATGATCACTTATTCAATCAAAAAAATAACTATAATGAATGACTAAAAACATAAAATACAAAGAAGCGTTTGTCCTTTGATCCAAATAAGAGTTTAAAAGCAGAAAAATATTTTGATTTATTAAAGTTTATAAGATAGAACGGAAAGAAGTCCGGCTACGAGGTCTGAGTATTAAGTATGAATCATAGTTCGAATACTTTGTGATCTATTTGATCTATTTCGTGCTCCAGATATTCGAATGAATATCCGACGAAGTAAAACCATCTTGATAAAGATGACAGACCCCATTCTCTGTACTATCCATAGGGTCAATTCTAACAAGTCACACACTCATATTCCGGAAATATACAATGCAGAAAAAAATTTCTCGGTCGAACTACCAAAGGAGAATAGGCTAAAATTTTTAGACCTACATACTTTACTTTTTTGTATCGAACTAAAAGCTAGGACTTCAAGATTCTTCTCAGTCTAATTCCCTGAAATTCCATCCAGTAGAACAGAAGAATTATAAATCTCCAAAATAATAGATAGGAATACCGCAAATAGAGCCATTGCAACACCCATCAAAGGGGTCGTTCCCCATCCAGGAGCTACTTTACCATATTCGGAATTCAATGGTTTCAATAACTTCCCTACAGTAGTGCTTCTTGGACCAGATCTAGAACTATCCTCAACAGTTTGTGTAGCCATAAATCTTATTTTGTATTCATTACGATCTCTTGACTTTGTATACCATTCCGTTGTAAATAAAAGATCTTAGCATAGATCCATTGTGGTCTTTCAATTCTATAATAATGGAAACAGCAACCCTAGTCGCCATCTTTATATCTGGGTTACTTGTAAGTTTTACTGGGTATGCTCTATATACTGCCTTTGGGCAACCCTCTCAACAACTAAGAGATCCATTCGAGGAACACGGGGACTAGTTGACGTACTCAGCCTCCAAATATTTGGAGGCTGATTACGTCAATGAAGATAATGAAAAATTATTTCATTTTTTAGTTGAAATTTTAGGTGGTTCCCGAAAAAAAATAGCGAAAAAAATTATCCCTAAAGTCGATACTAAGAGAAATGTATAAACCAATGCTTCCATAAATTTGATCGTGGTTTACAATTATAGCTTTCATACCTGTTTTGTTTATGTTTACTTAGGAGTATCCCTCCGGATAAAGAAAGAAAAAGAGTCAAAGAAACAGCAGCGATTTATCCTACAGTACAAAATCGCAAACAGAAACTAGAAGAAAAAAAGCAATGTTGCATCAGACTGCTTGTCTTTTTGTAGTTGGATCTCCAAGTTTTTGGAATGCCCCAAATTCCACTTGAGCATCCAAATCTGGATCAATACCAGCAAAAACATCTCTGAAGAGGGTTCTAGCACCATGCCAAATATGTCCAAAGAAGAAAAGTAGAGCAAACGAAACATGCCCGAAAGTAAACCAACCTCTTGGACTGCTACGAAAAACACCATCGGATTTCAAAGTAGCCCGATCTAATTCAAAAATCTCACCCAATTGAGCCCGTCTAGCATATTTTTTCACAGTTGCGGGATCACTATAACTAACTCCATTGAGTTCACCACCATAAAACTCAACAGTTACACCTACTTGTTCGACACTATATTTAGATTCTGCCCTTCTAAACGGGACGTCCGCTCTAACAATTCCGTCTCCGTCTACCAAAACAACCGGAAATGTTTCAAAAAAAGTAGGCATACGGCGTACAAAAAGTTCACGCCCTTCTTTATTTCTAAAGACGGGGTGTCCTAACCATCCAACAGCTATTCCATCCCCATTGTCCATTGAACCCGCTCGGAATAACCCCCCTTTTGCTGGATTATTACCAATATAATCATAAAAAGCTAATTTTTCAGGAATTTTAGACCAAGCTTCTGATACACTTTGATTGTCAGCTAGTCCAGCACTAACTCTTCGATATATTTCTTGTTGAAAGTATCCCTGATCCCATTGATAACGAGTAGGACCAAATAATTCGATGGGAGTAGTTGCAGAACCATACCACATAGTTCCAGCAACAACAAAAGCTGCAAAAAAGACAGCAGCAATACTACTGGAAAGGACGGTTTCAATATTTCCCATACGTAATCCTTTGTATAGACGTTGAGGCGGACGAACACTAAGATGGAATAAGCCCGCTAATATACCCAACGTCCCTGCTGCAATATGATGAGAGGCTATTCCTCCCGGAACAAAAGGGTCAAAACCCTCCACGCCCCACGCCGGATTTACGGGTTGGACCTTTCCGGTTAGTCCATAAGGGTCGGATACCCATATTCCAGGACCATATAATCCTGTTACATGAAATGCGCCAAAACCAAAGCAAGCCACTCCTGAAAGAAATAAATGAATTCCAAAAATCTTGGGCAAATCCAAAGAAGGTTTTCCTGTACGTTCATCACAAAAAATTTCTAGATCCCAATATACCCAATGCCAAATAGCTGCCAAGAAGCACAAGCCAGAAAACACGATATGTGCTCCGGCTACCCCTTCGTAACTCCAAAGACCCGGATTCGTTATAGTCCCTCCTGTAATATTCCAACCCCCCCATGAATTGGTTATTCCTAAACGAGTCATGAAAGGTATAACAAACATACCTTGTCTCCACATTGGATCAAGAACAGGGTCGGAGGGATCAAAAACTGCTAATTCATATAGAGCCATCGAACCGGCCCAACCAGCAACCAGAGCAGTATGCATTATATGAACAGAAAGCAAACGACCGGGATCATTCAATACAACAGTATGAACACGATACCAAGGCAAACCCATGGAAATACCCCTTTATCAACGAAAAATAGACACTATGTAACTTTATTGCATTGGAAAAAACTATGTTACGGACCCCCCCTTTTTTTTTTATTTCGGAGAAAGGATTAATATTTGTTCTATTCTGTTAGTAATAATGGAACAATTAGATTCATAGGAAAAAAGGGAAGCGGATCTATTCTATATCCGATAAGTACCAATACGCAATGGGGGTGAATCCTATTTTATATGAACCAAGATAGCTATTGTTGTTCATCATTCAGAAGCCCGTTCGTAAAAAATTTCCTTTATTTTTATTCATTCTCTCTTACTTTACTTTTATATTTTATTTTAGCTTATTCAACTTATGTATTAAATATGATTAATTTAAATATGATTAATAAAGTAGGAAAAAAGGATAATATTATTAAAAAATGAAACCCCAATCTTACGTTTCCACATCAAAGTGAAATAGAGAACTTCATTCTCTTTTTTTTTTCATTTCATGCCTATTGGCGTTCCAAAAGTACCTTTTCGAAGTCCTGGAGAAGGAGATACATCTTGGGTTGACATATAGTGCGACTTGTCAGATATATTGGGCTATATGGGATTTCCCCATTTTCTCCCTCGATCGAGATATCCTCTGTTTCGCCCAAAAAGATTGATTGAATTATCAAAAATTTGTAATGCGAAGCGCAAAAAATAAAGTGGAATTAAATGCAGGGAGTATTTAGATTGATATTAGATTATCAATTTTTTTTTATGGTTTACGTGATCGGACTAATAAAATTAAGTATCCAGGCTCCGTTTAGCAAAAACCCAATTGATAATTAATATATAATATTTTTATAATTACTACTTAATATTATATGCAAAATTATGATAAAAAATTCTATTAAAAACTACAAAAAAGTGAAACAGGGTGATCTAAAACTGTTGATCAAATTTAATAATAAAATTAAACATTTGTTGACTATTTGACAGAAGACATGTGAAAGAAATGAATAAAAAAAAAAAAGAAGGAGTAGTAAAAAAAAGACGTGGTATTTGGTTCATTTGTCCTATATGTGCAAATCAAAATCGGGCAAATTTTTCCTTTTACTCGGGGTAGAGCATAAACCTAAAAAATGGAATAAAAAAAGGAAGAAGCCCGTTCAGGAACAAGAAAAAACCATCGCCATTTCAACTGAATCTCGATGAAAAAAAAAATATCAATGAATCAAGTTAGTCTGACAGGCTTAATCAATCGTTTTATTATAGGATTAGAATATCTAATAAAAGGGGCCAAAACTTATTTTTTCTTTTCCTTTTAAAAAGGGAGCAAGCCCTTCCCTTATAAGTTAGAAAGAAAAGCCTTCTATGAAAAAAAGGGGGGTTGGAATCGACACATTGATTTTTTCACAATTTTTGTTGAACCGTATGCATCAAAAGGTGCCTGTACGGCTCCTAAGGAATAAAATTTTATCCTAATCAACCGACTTTATCGAGAAAGACTATTTTTTTTAGGCCAAGAGGTTGATACCGAAATCTCGAATCAACTTATTAGTCTTATGATATATCTCAGTATAGAAAAGGATACCAAAGATCTTTATTTGTTTATAAACTCTCCTGGTGGATGGGTAATATCTGGAATGGCTATTTATGATACTATGCAATTTGTGCGACCCGATGTACAGACAATATGCATGGGATTGGCCGCTTCAATAGCATCCTTTATCCTAGTCGGAGGAGCAATTACCAAACGTATAGCATTCCCTCACGCTTGGCGCCAATGAGTTTTTTTATTTTCGAGAAAAAAATACTATGCCTTCGCCATCGGAAATATGAATTAGTTAAGTAATAATAGCATGGCACTTCGAATTCAATATGAAATTTTTTAGATTAAAAAAATTAGATTATATATTGAAAGAGTAGTATGAGATAAGGAAGGGGTTTTTCAAATGATATCTTACCTATTCGGGCACATCTCAGCGTCACAAACTTTGTTTTCACACCGGAAGCTTATTTACAAAATTTATAAAAAAAGACACTTTGGGATTGCTGAATCATAGACGAATCAAAAAAATGATATATAAAGCAACGGAACCATCATAGTATTTTTTTAACTCCTACAAAAAAGAAGGATGGTAATTGGATCATTTATGGATCTGCGTATAATACAACCTATATTTTGTTTTCTTTCGCGGTCAAAAACGTAAATTCCATTATGGAGCCGTATGCAATGCACAAAAAAAGCCTGTACGGTTATTCAATTTTCTCTGTTTTTTTGGTTATTTCGCCTCATTCTGCGAAATAGAAGAACCTTTTCTATTATATCATCAGGGTAATGATCCATCAACCCGCTAGTTCGTTTTATGAGGCACAAACGGGAGAATTTATCTTGGAAGCGGAAGAACTACTAAAACTTCGCGAAACCATCACAAGGGTTTATGTACAAAGAACGGGCAAACCTATATGGGTTGTATCCGAAGACATGGAAAGGGATGTTTTTATGTCAGCAACAGAAGCCCAAGCTCATGGAATTGTTGATCTTGTAGCGGTTCAATAAAAAATAGGAGCTATTTCATGCAAATCTATAATTGCTAATTTTATATCTTTTTAGATTAAAGGTTTAGTTTCATATTCTCTTCAATATATTTTTTTTAATATTGAAGAGAAGTAATTCAGAATTAGCCGGTTAGAACCAATCTAAACCAGCCCATTATTTATATGATTCCGTATGCCAACCATTAAACAACTTATTAGAAATACAAGACAGCCAATCCAAAATGTCACGAAATCCCCAGCGCTTCGGGGATGCCCTCAGCGACGAGGAACATGTACTCGGGTGTATGTGCGACTCGTTTAGATCATAGACTGAGACACAAAAAGGAAATTCTTTTTGAAATATCAAGGATCAGTACCTGTGAATAAAATAGAATGGAGGAACTCGATTCATTATTTAAAAAAGATAGATCGTTCATATCTTCTATTGTGTCTGAAACTTATGGTTTACATTGGTGCAAATCCAATCAACTCCATTTTTTAGAAAACCCCCAATGATAACAAATGGTTATCCATTAAGCGGGGGAAATTCCATTTTTTATTAAAAAGATTCCACTCTTGAAAGAAAAGAACGGACTAACAGGGTAAACGACCAAATCAATTTTAAAAATAAAATACCGTTACTGTATAAAGTGGATCTCATTGTGAAAGACCTATTACTGGAATATTCATGGGGTAGAGCCAAAGAATGTGAATTGTACAAGTTACCAATAGTATTGATTAATTAAAAGAAGGAGCTCCGGTGTATCGAGAGGACCTCACCGTTTTAGAAGTAACCATAGAAACGATGGAACCCACTATTTATCCATTTCTATTTACTACTTCTTGTAGTTATTCTATTTTTTTTATATCAAGTATCAAGGCAATTTATCCTTTCAAAGCAAAGGAAAATACCTAGCAAAAAATAGTGGTGGGGAAGGTTAGAGTAGCAAAAGCCATTGGAATTTTTTTTTTATACATTGGAATAATTCGTTTGGTTATTAATGACTAGTAAAGGGGAAAATAATAACTAAAAAAAGAATTAGTTATTCATCAAAGTTTGATTTATTCAATGACTAGAATTAAACGCGGATATATAGCTCGGAGGCGTAGAACAAAACTGCGTTTATTTGCATCAAGCTTTCGAGGGGCTCATTCACGACTTACACGAACTATGACTCAACAGAGAATAAGAGCTTTAGTTTCGGCTCATCGAGATAGGGGTAAAAGAAAAAGAGATTTTCGTCGTTTATGGATCACTCGAATAAATGCCGTAATTCACGAAATGGAGGTATTCTATAGTTATAACCGATTCATACACAATCTTTATAAGAAGCAATTACTTCTTAATCGGAAAATACTTGCACAAATAGCTCTATTAAATAGGAGTTGTCTTTATACGATTTCGAATGAGATCAAAAAATAAGGGGATTGGAAGAAATCCACTAAAATATTTGAACTAGAGTTCTAAGGAGAATGAGCTCGGGGAAGGTAGAGTAGAAATTAGTATTATAAAAAAAAGTTGTCAAAACGAGGGTATATAGTCGCTAAAAAAAGAGTTATTCTTTTTCTTTTCGACGATTCTTTTTTTTTTATGACAGACACAGACGTAACAATCAAATTTTGATTCTTGATTGGATTTTTCGAACAAAATATTAATCTCTTTTTTAATTCCGTCAGATTGGAATTGTTATTCAATTAAAGAATAAGTCTATGTTTTTTCTGGTTCTAAGGCTAGTAGTTCTAGGGGTCGACTCACTTCTTTCAAATTGTTTCTGATTATTAAGAAACGGTAACAAAGATAAAATACGAGCTTGTTTTATAGCAATAGTAATTAATCGTTGTTGTTTTAAAGTCACTCTATTCACCCGTCTAGATAATATTTTTCCTTGTTCACTAATAAATCGACTAATTAAACTCATGTTTCTATAATCAATTCGATCCCCCGATTGGATCGGGGGCAAACGCTTACGAAAAGATCGCTTGGATTTAGTAAAAGGTCGCTTAGATTTATTCATAATATTTTTATTCCTTATCTCTAAAATCCTTTTTTGATCGGATCAAAATAAAAACGATTTCTATTTCTATATAGGATAGAGTTTCTATATAGAATTAAGAATATAGGATTAGATTTCTTTCTATTAATTTATTTGTTTATATTTATATATATGTAATAATATATAGATACTATCATTATTCCTGTTCTTAAAATAAAAGTTGACATACAAGCACTCAATTTGATCTATTTCTTGATTTCCCCGTGAATTGTATGTTTATAACAATAGGGACAGAATTTTCTCAATTCCAATCGACTAGGGGTGTTATGCCGATTCTTTTGAGTAATATATCTGAAAATTCCCGCTGATTCTTTCTTAATATCATTTCGAACACAACTGGTACATTCCAAAATAATTGTTACTCGAACATCTTTACCCTTGGCCATGAAACCTCCTTTGGATTTATGATTCACCCCAATCTTCTATTTTCATTTTAGGATCCAGAAAGAACAAGAACCAAAAAAATAGAAGCTGTTAACTAAAAAAAATTTCTGAAATATTTTGTTGCAATGAATATTAATTAGTAATTAAATAAAAATAAAATAATAAGCAATACAATGATTTTTTGAAAACTAAATTTAAAATCTTTGTACAGTATTTTTTTTAAGTATCTCATAGGATACTCTTTCCCTAGCAACACTTTTTTTGTTCTATTACTAATTTAATTGGAGCCTGAACCCTCGTTTTTATGACCTTTCGTCCCCCCCCCCCTTTTTTTCTAATTAATTTTTTAGAATTAATTAGAAAAAGGGGGGGGGAGAATTAGTTCCCGATCGTTGATCGTATCTCTAAATTTTTTCACCCTTTCTGATGTTAATAACTAGAATGAAAAAAAGGGAAATGTTAATGCATCCGGAAATAAACGATTAATCTCTATTAATAAACCTGCTAACGAACCGAACCATAGAGTACTTAGTACCGGTGCTACGGAAAGATATGTTTTTAGATCTCGCATTTGAAATCCTCCTTCTTTCTTCTTTATTGTATTACATTATATTTTATTGTATTACATTATATATAGTAATATATATAACTACAGATGTACATGTAGTTAAGAAGTTCTTGTATTTGTATACGTAACTCCCCCCCCCTCCCCATTTTCAAAATTAGAATTGAAATATTGTCTACTAGAATGATCTTATAGATTCCATTTTCAAATGGAAACGCCTATTTATGTAAAATTGAAATTGAGAGAATTCTCGTAAAAAAAAGTAATTTTTTGAATTATATATATGTTTGTTATCTGATATGAGACAAAAAAAAAAAGAAGGATATGGAAAACAAGCCAGGAATTCTCTACAATGACACTGTAAACCAATTGAAAGGGATGTAGCGCAGCTTGGTAGCGCGTTTGTTTTGGGTACAAAATGTCACGGGTTCAAATCCTGTCATCCCTACCTATTACTGCTCTTCTGAGCAGTAACGAGGGATCTATTTTAGATCTATCTTTTTTTAATAAAATTGGACATACATATAATTCTGAAATTTATGATATACTATGATATAGTATATACGTACAAAATCAATTCGGGTTAAAGAATGTCCTCTTTCTAGCCTTTTCATTTTTTAGAAAAAACAAGAAAAGCGCTCTTAGTTCAGTTTGGTAGAACGTGGGTCTCCAAAACCCAATGTCGTAGGTTCAAATCCTACAGAGCGTGATTTCACTCTTGTTTATTAGATTGTGTCAAAATTGCACTGTTCGCAAATAATTGAGCAGCAATCTGAATTAGACCTCCCGCATATGAAAACAAGAAGGAGGTCAGTAAAAAAAAAAGAGATATTAATTAATCAAAAGTCCAACTGATCACCACGTCTGTATTGTAAATAAGCAGTTACGAATAATCCAGCCAAAGTAATAGGAATTAGACCTAAGACGATTCCAAATAAAGAAACTTCAATCATTTCAATTTTCTTTTGTTTTCATTTTTGAAAGGGAGAAAAGAGAGGTACTATCTATTCCTAGTTCTTAATCTGTATTGCCGATGAATCTCAATGACCAAAATTGGGTAATTAACACGGTAAGGAACTATCGAACATATGAAATACCATAGAAATCCTTTTTTATAAAACAATCTTCATTCAATTAATTTCAAATAAGTCGGA